GGTTTCCGACTTGGTACAACCCAAAGTCATCATTCTCTTTGGTTTGCACAACCAAAAAATTATTCCGAGAGTCTACAAGAAGATGAAAAAATACGGGATTGTATCAAGAATTATGTACAAAAAAATATGAGAATATCTTCTGGTGTCGAGGGAATTGCACGGATAAAGATTCAAAAAAGAATCGATCTGATTCAAGTCATAATCTATATGGGATTTCCAAAGTTATTAATAGAAGGTAAACCTCGCAGAATCGAAGAATTACAGATGAATGTGCAAAAAAAACTTAATTGTATGAACGGAAAACTCAACATTGCTATTACAAGAATTGCAAACCCTTATGGACACCCTAATATTCTTGCAGAATTTATAGCCGGACAATTAAAGAATAGAGTTTCGTTTCGTAAAGCAATGAAAAAAGCTATTGAATTAACTGAACAGGCGGGTACAAAAGGAGTTCAAGTACAAATTGCGGGACGTATCGACGGAAAAGAAATTGCACGTGTCGAATGGATCAGAGAAGGTAGGGTTCCTCTACAAACGATTCGAGCAAAAATTGATTATTGTTCCTATACAGTTTTAACTATTTATGGGGTATTAGGCATCAAAATTTGGATATTTGTAAACGAAGAATAATGAGCTTTGCCTTATCTTTACCGTTCTATCTAGCGAAAAAACAAAAAATGAGAAATTCTTCTATTCTTATTCTGTTAAATCAAAACAAAAATGAGCAATTTGAATTTAATTTTATAAGATTGAATAAAAAATTGATTAATCATTTGATATTGATATAATTGCTATGCTTAGTGTGCGACTCGTTGCGTTGGTTTTTTTTTTTTAGAATTCAACAATAAAATAAACCAACTCGTAGTATTAATTAATTAATAACTATAGAACTAATAACCAACTCATCGCTTCGCATTATCTGGATCTAAAGAACCAGTCAAGATATAAGTATATAAGTAAAGATATGATATATTGGCGATATCATTATACCAACTGAGATATTGCATAAAAAAAGAAAAGAAAAACGAATCTGATTATGAGTTGTGAAGCAATAAGAATATATGGATAAATGAAAGGGTGAAAGAAAGAGAGAAAAAGAATATCAATGATATATAATTCTAATATGTAAGGTCTATGAGTCATGTCATAAAAGGTAGTGTAATAAAGCATCAATATTAATTAATTCATAATTAGATGACTATATTCATAGAACAGACAAATCAAGAGCCCCGAGTCACTAAAAACTGAGAAGGTTGACTGAAGAAAAAATCAAAATGGAATTAGAGGCTCCATTGTACAATTCAGACCTAACCATTAATCGAGAAGCGATGGGAACGACGGAACCTGTGAATGCCTAAGATCTTATTAAAAACGAATCTTAATAATTCATTGGGTGGGATGGCGGAACGAACCAAGAACCAATCCATTTATTCTGAGGAATCATGTTCTGAGAAGTCATGGGCTTACCCTACATCTGAAATAGATAATGAAAGAGTAAATATTCGCCCGCGAAAATTTGGATTTTATTGAATTTCTAAATAGGGACCAATCCGATATGATAATAAAAGGAAAAACAAAATAAAGATTCGTTAGAACCCTATAACATAACAAAACAACATTATCTATTTATATCTAGATAGCAAGAATTGTCTATAATAGAAAAAGAATACTAGTTTAGTTATATATCAAAACAAGATATACAAATTTCCAATAGACCAATAGATTAGATGAAATCGCAAAAAATCACACGACGATTCGGTATATTATTTTATTCATTAAATCCATGTATATTCTATTTTAATCCTTTCATTCGCGAGGAGCCGTATGAGGTGAAAATCTCATGTACGGTTCTGTAGTAGAGATGGAATTGAGAAAGAACCATCAACTATAACCCCAAAAGAACCAGATTCCGTAAACAACATAGAGGAAGAATGAAAGGAATATCCTCTCGAGGGAATCATATTTGCTTCGGTAGATATGCTCTTCAGGCACTTGAGCCCACTTGGATCACATCTAGACAAATAGAAGCAGGGCGGCGGGCAATGTCACGAAATGTCCGCCGCGGTGGAAAAATATGGGTACGCATATTTCCAGACAAACCGGTTACAGTAAGACCTACAGAAACACGTATGGGGTCGGGAAAAGGATCCCCCGAATATTGGGTAGCTGTCGTTAAACCAGGTAGAATACTTTATGAAATGGGCGGAGTCACAGAGAATATAGCCAGAAAAGCTATTGCAATAGCAGCATCCAAAATGCCTATACGAACTCAATTCATTATTTCGGCATAATAATTAGAACCAAAGGAAAGAGGTCTTTGGTATGAAAAAAAAACAATTGCAATTGTAGGTTTTTTTTTTTTTTTTTTTGATACACAATATCTCTTTTTTTTTACTTCGCCCTTTGCACTGAAAGAACAGAGAAAAAAAAATGATATGATTCAACCTCAAACCCATTTGAATGTAGCCGATAACAGCGGGGCCCGCGAATTGATGTGTATTCGAATCCTAGGAACTAGTAATCGACGATATGCTTATATTGGTGACGTTATTGTTGCTGTAATCAAGGAAGCAGTACCAAATACACCTTTAGAAAGATCAGAAGTGATCAGAGCTGTAATTGTACGTACTTGTAAAGAACTCAAACGTAACAACGGTATGATAATACAATATGATGATAATGCTGCGGTTGTCATTGATCAAGAAGGAAATCCAAAAGGAACTCGAATTTTTGGTGCGATCGCCCGGGAATTGAGACAGTTAAATTTTACTAAAATAGTTTCATTAGCACCCGAGGTATTATAAGACGAAACCGTGATATATTTATACTATTTGAATGAAATAGATTAATTAATAGATTGATTATGTCTCACGCATATACCTTTTGTAATTATTATAAATTAGAAATATAAAAATAAAAATATTTAATAATTAAAAAAAAAAAGAAAATAAATATTCAATATAAAATCGAAAAATAGAAATAAAAATATTAATTTATAAAATTTAATAAAAGATATAAAATAATAAAAGAGCATGTTGATTATATCAAAAGTCAAGGGCAACAATCATTTTAGTTTATCATGGGTAAGGACACCATTGCTGACATAATAACCTCTATACGAAATGCTGACATGAATAGAAAAGGGACGGTTCGAATACCATCTACTAACATCACCGAAAACATTGTTACAATACTTTTCCGAGAAGGTTTTATTGAAAACGTGAGAAAACATAGGGAAAGCAACAAATATTTTTTAGTTTTAACTCTACGGCATAGAAGAAATAGGAAAGGATCATATAAAACTATTTTGAATTTAAAACGAATCAGTAGACCTGGTCTACGAATCTATTCAAATTATCAACAAATTCCTAGAATTTTAGGAGGGATGGGGATTGTAATTCTTTCTACTTCTCGAGGTATAATGACAGATCGAGAGGCTCGATTAGAAAGAATCGGCGGAGAAATTTTATGTTATATATGGTAATCTTTCTGATATCCGAATTATATGAGAAAATCACATACATTTTTGTGAAAAAAGAGAGAGAAAAAGCGGGTTTCTAATATCACTCCTCATACATTAATTAATACGGGAAGGGGTTTTAACTGGAATAGGAATAAAAGAAACAAATGGATTCATGAGGGTTTAATTACTGAATCACTTCCCAATGGTACGTTCCAGGTTCATTTCTATAATGAGAATATGATTCTAGGTTATGTTTCCGGAAATATTCGACATAGTTTTATACTATACTACCGGGAGATAAAGTAAAAATGGAAGTAAGTCATTTTGATTCAAGCGGAAGGCGCATAATTTATAGACCCCGGAACAAAAATTCGAATGATCATACTGTTTTTCAACTTCAACATTCTTTTGGGATACAATTAGAAGTTAAAAATCTCAGGAAACCCTATTTTCTTCCAATAAATAGATTCGGAATTCAGTTAAGGAATGATAAATATGAAAATAAGAGCCTCCGTTCGTAAAATTTGTGAAAAATGTCGACTGATCCGTAGGCGCGGACGAATTATAGTAATTTGTTCCAATCCAAGACATAAACAAAGACAAGGATAATCTTTCCAAAAAACAAAAAAAAGGGGCTTTCTAAAACTAAAGGACCAGATGCACAAAAAAAATAAAATCAAATTCAAAAATAAAATTATATTGAATATAAATGAATATAAATTAAATAAATTAATATATTTAATTTATTAAATATTAATTAAAATCGAAAAATAGAAAGAATCCGTTTTTGACATGAAATGGATATATCCATATATCTCTGACTTATATTTATGAGATAATAAAATATGGGAAAACCTATACCAAAATTTGGTTCACGTAGAAATGGACGTATTGGTTCACGTAAGAATGCGCGTAAAATACCAAAGGGAGTTATTCATGTTCAAGCTAGTTTTAACAATACCATTGTGACTGTTACAGATGTACGGGGTCAGGTGATCTCTTGGTCCTCCGCGGGTACTTGTGGATTCAAGGGTACAAGAAGGGGGACACCATTTGCCGCTCAAACCGCAGCAGGAAATGCTATTCGGACAGTAGCGGATCAAGGTATGCAACGAGCAGAAGTAATGATAAAAGGTCCCGGTCTCGGAAGAGATGCGGCATTAAGAGCTATTCGTAGAAGTGGTATACTATTAAGTTTCATACGGGATGTAACCCCTATGCCACATAATGGATGTAGGCCCCCTAAAAAAAGACGTGTGTAAAAGGAAAAATAAGCATTGAAGAGATTTCAAGAGAAATAAATAATTCAAGGATTTGGTCAAAATAGATTACTATGGTTCGAGAGAAAGTAAGAGCATCCACTCGGACACTACAGTGGAAGTGTGTTGAATCAAGAGCAGACAGTAAGCTTCTTTATTATGGACGCTTTATTCTGTCTCCACTTATGAAAGGTCAAGCCGACACAATAGGCATTGCGATGCGAAGAGCTTTGCTCGGAGAAATAGCGGGAACATGTATCACACGTGCAAAATCT